ATCCTACCATTTTTTTATTTCTTTTGAGTTTCACATCCTAGAATATAGGAATAGAATATGAAAAAGAAAAATATTCTATTAATAAAATTCATAATATAAATAATAAATTAAATAATAAAAATAATAATATAAATAAATAATAAATTAAATAATAATATAATTAAATAATAATATAGAATAAATATAATATATAGTAATATATAGAATATATAGTAATATATAGAATTAAGAATAATAAAATTCTTATAATAATCCAAATTCGAATAATAAAAGACTTATTATGAAATAAAAATAAATAGGAAATTCCCCTAAAACGAAAAAATCTTTTAGGGAATGCTCGGGCAGAAATAGACCTCTTTTTTTTTTTGTTAAAAAAAAAATATCTAATGAATCGTTGTACATTTTAATTTGAATTAGGAATTCTGCCGACAAATACAAGTGGTTATTAACTAAATAACCATCTGATCTAATTACTATATATAATTATATCTTACAAATTACAATAAAGAATAAAAAAGGAGGATTTTAAATGCGAGATCTAAAAACATATCTCTCCGTGGCACCAGTGGTAAGTACTCTATGGTTCGGGACTTTAGCGGGTCTCTTGATAGAGATCAATCGTTTATTCCCGGATGCATTGATATTCCCCTTTTTTCATTCTAGTTATTGAAAGGGGAAGGGTGAAGAAGATTAGAGATCCAATCAAATATCTTTGATTAACCCCCTCTTCTTTATTTCTTTTTTTTTTTTTTAGAATTAGAATAAGTTAGAAAAGAGAAAGAATAAAGGTGGATTCGGTCTCAGTGAAACTCGGAATCTGGCCCAGCCTTCAATGGAATTGAATTATTAATTCAATTCCGTTTCTATTAATAATAGAGTGAGACCGGAAATGGAATGGCTAGGGCGGGGGCAACAATATCATACAAGATACTTAAATGAAAACTGAAATACTGTACTGCGATTCGAAATATAGTTCGAAATCATTGTATTACTTAATTATTACTGTATTATATTAATTGGATTGGAACGAAATCTTTCATAATTTGATTTTGAATTATCAACTTCTACTCTCTTTTTCCTTCCTTTCGTCTTCTTCGCTTCGAATCCTAAAATAGAAGAGTTAAGTGAATCAAAAACCAAAAGGAGGTTCATGGCCAAGGGGAAAGATATCCGAGGAACGGTTTTTTTGGAATGTACCAGTTGTGCTCAAAAGAGTGTTAATAAGGAATCAACAGGTATTTCCAGATATATTACTCAAAAGAATCGACACAATACGCCCAGTCGATTGGAATTGAGAAAATTCTGTCCCTGTTGTTGCAAACATATCATTCACGCAGAGATAAAGAAATAGATCAAATTGATCGCTTGTGCGCCACCCTTCCAAGGAACATCAAAAATGATCTATTTTTCATAGATATTCTATATCTATAAATTAGATATATATATAACATTATATAACATATATTTCATTATATAACAACATAGATTAAAAAAAAAAGAAAGTAAGAATTTAAATAAAACAAATCCTTTTTTGTAAGAAATAGGATTTTCGCGATAGGAATAAACAAACCATGGATAAATCTAAGCGACTCTTTCTTAAATCCAAGCGATTTTTTCGCAGGCGTTTGCCCCCGATCCAATCGGGGGATCGAATTGATTATAAAAATATGAGTTTAATTAGTCGATTTATTAGTGAACAAGGAAAAATATTATCTAGACGCATGAATAGATTGACCTTAAAACAACAACGATTAGTTACGATTGCTATAAAACAAGCTCGTATTTTATCTTCGTTACCTTTTCTTAATAATGAAAAAAAAATTATTAATAATGAAAAACAATTTGAAAAAAGCGAGTCGACCGCTAGAACTACTACTACTGGCCTTAAAACAAAAAAAAAAATAGAGTTAGGCCTCAATTGAATTCAAATTTGAATCTAAACTCAAATCAAATGTGGATTGATGTTTTGTTCGAAAACTACGACAATCCAATTTTTGTTGTTGTGTTATAAGAAAAAAGATAATCGGTGAAGAAGAATAAATCTTTTTTTATTGAGCGTGGTTGTTCATTTTGATCACTTTATCATATGAATTCTATTTTATCATACAAATCTCTACTCTACTACCTTCCCGGAGTTCAGTCTCCGGGGAATTTTTATTTTATGATCTCGTTGGCAATCATAAAAAGACAATTCCCCTTTAATATAGCTATTTGTGCAACTATTTTACGATTAAGAAGCAATTGCCTCTTGTACAGATTATACATTAAATTACGATAACTATCGTATCTTTTTTTTGGATTCTCACCAATTATTGCATTTATTCGACTGATCCACAAACCGCGAAAATCTCTTTTTTTCCTATCTCTATCCCGATGAGCCGAAACCAAAGCTTTTATTTTCTGTTGAGTAATAGTTCGAGTAAGTCTTGAATGAGCTTCGCGAAAGCTTGATGTAAATAAACGAATTTTTGTCCTCCGTTTCCGAGCTATATATCCTCGTTTAATTCTGGTCATTGAATAAATGAGACTTTGATGAATAACTATTTGATTTCTTTTCTTTCAGTTATTCTTTTTCCCTTCCTAGTCTATTAATAACAAAAATAGATTCTTCCAATGTATAAAATAAAAATTCCAATGGCTTTTGCTACTATAACCTTCCCAACCACGATTTTTCTTTCTTTTTATTTCGAAGTATTTAACCTCGAAATAAGAAATTGTATTGATACTAGATATCAAAAAAACATAGAAAATTAAATAGAAATAGATAAAGAAATGGTGGGTTCCATCGTTTCTATGATTACTTTTTAAACGGCGAGGTCCTCTCTATACACCGGAGCCCCTTTCTTCATTTAATCAATGTTATTGTTAACTTGTACAGTTCACACTCTTTGGCTCTACCTATGAAATATCTAGTAATAGGTCTTTCACAACGAAATCTAGCTATACAGTAACGGTATTTAAGTATGAAGATTAGCTGGGTAGCTGACCCTCTTAGTCCGTTCTTGAAAAACTAAGGGCATAATTTTTCCGCTTTTTTGCATTGAAATAGGATTTTCCCCGCTTAATGGGTAACCATTTGCTACCAATGGGGAAGTCTTTCTCATCTTCAATTGCAAATTGAGGTGATTGGGTTTGCACCAATCGAAACCATAAATTTGATACACAATAAAATTTGATACACAATAGAAGAATATATATATATATATATTCTAAATCGATTTTTTTTTAAGTTAAGATAGTGAATCGAAAAACTCCACTCAAACTATCTTAACCGATTGCCGATACTGGAATAATTTGTTTCCTTTCTTTTGTCTTAGTCTATGATATGAACGAGTCGCACATACACCCTAGTACACGTTCCTCGGCGCTGAGGGCATCCCCGAAGAGCGGGGGATTTCGTGACATTTCGGATTGGCTCTCTTGTGTTTCTAATAAGTTGTTTCATAGTTGGCATGGTGAGTCGTATACATAATGAGCTGGTTTAGATCAACCCTAACCCGACGATTTTGAATTCCTTATATTCTATTAATTTCTATTAATTAATCTATTAATAGAAATATTATAGAATACAAAAGAAATATTATAGAATACAAATATTCTATTGAAATATTCTATTAAATTTTTATTTTAAATTTAAATCTGGTAAGAAGATAAAATCTCAAATCGTGTATTTGCGCGGAATCCTTGCTGCTAATTTTTTATTCAACCGCTACAAGATCAACAATTCCGTGGGCTTGGGCTTCTGCTGCTGACATAAAAACATCCCTTTCCATGTCTTCGGATACAAGCCATAAAGGTTTGCCCGTTCTTTGTACATAAACCCTTGTGATAGTTTCGCGCAATTTCAGTAGTTCTTCCGCTTCCAGAATAAATTCTCCCGTTTGTGCCTCATAAAAAGAACTAGCGGGTTGATGGATCATTACCCTGATGATATAACATCATAAAGGTTTCCTCTCTCTCGCACGATACGATAAGGAGAGAGAGATAAATAATAATAAAAAAAACAAAGATAGAATTGAACAACCGTACAGGCACTTTTTGCGTATTGCATACGGCTCTACTATGGAATTGATTTTGACCTTCCATCGTAGAAATAGAAAATATACCGGGTCTATCAGACCCAGATCAGTAAATGATCAAAAAACCATCCTTCCTTTTGGAGTATTTCAAAAATACTATGATGGTTCCGTTGCCTTATTATTTCGTCTGTTTTTCAGCAATCCCAAAGTTTCTTTTTTGTTTTCATATTCTTTCATAACATAAATATTGTTAAAAGCTTTCCGGTGTGAAAACTGAAAACAAAAAAGTTTGTGACACTGAAATAGGCTCCCGATAGATCAGATAAAATCGTAAATACCCCTTTTTTCATACTACTCTTTCGATACATAATCGAATGGTTTTGAAAAAAAAAATTGCATATCGAACTCGAAGTGCCATGCTATTATTACTTACTATTCATATGGCGAAGGCATAGTCTTATTTTTTTTTCTCAAATAAAAGACTCATTGGCGCCGAGCGTGAGGGAATGATAGACGTTTGGTAATTTCTCCTCCTGCCAAAATAAAAGATCCCATTGAAGCGGCTAATCCCATGCATACTGTCTGTACATCTGGTTGTACAAATTGCATAGTATCATAAATAGCTATTCCGGGTATTACCCACCCGCCCGGAGAATTTATAAAAAGATACAAATCTTTGTTATCGTCCTCTATACTGAGATATACCATAAGACCAATAAGTTGATTCGATATTTCACTATCAACCTCTTGGCCTAAAAAAAGTAGTCTTTCTCGATAAAGTCTATTGGTTAGGATAAAATTGGATCCCTTTAAGGGCCGTACATGCACCTTTTGACGCATACGGTTCACTAAAAATCGCAAAAAGGAATCAATGTGTAGATTTCAACCCTCTTTCCTTTTTCATAATGGACTTTGTGAACTTCTAACGAAAGGAAAGGTCTTTTTCTTACATTTTTTCAAGAAAGACGACTTTTGACCCCT